TGGATGACCGAGTTATTATATATATCATGAGCGATACGGAAATTGATCGAGTAAGCTGTTCTTTTATCCAAGAAAAAGTATTTCTAGTTTGCATGGTCCAATCGTTAATCCCGAAAATTTCTACAATAAATTGGGTAGGTTGCTAGTCGAGTTCCCTATCCGCGATTCTGTTTTTTACTTTACGGAACTGAATTTACTGAAATAATATTACTGGAATATGGGAGGAACTCCCCGTCTTGGATGGGTAGATATAGAAAGAGTAAGTACGATTTTGAATGCTTTGATTATGTACAAAGTAAGAAACATTATAAATTCTAATTGGATTAATATCCGTATATCTTTTTTCTTTTCAGTCATTCATTGAATGATAAATCACTACAAGGGATGGGGATACACGATTTAAATAACGGAAAATCCAATATTTCAAAATTGTATCTAGAATGACTGGAAAAGTGGAAACAAGACCAGATATAATTTGATCGTTATGAGCAAATCCAAAATCTTTGTAGATAGAGCCAATCATTAGTTCCCAACCGTGAGGCGAATGAAATCCGATACATAAATCAGTTACTAAAAGAATGGAAAAAGCTTTTATTGTGTCGCTTAAGTTATATAGGAATTCCTGAACCCAAGAGTTAAGAAGAATAAGTTCTTTATTCCCCAGAATAGAATAACCACTTAGAATAAGGAAACATATTATATTTGTCGAGAAGTGCAAAATCAGATGGATACAATTCTCATTGTGCATCTTGATCAATTGAATCGTTTCATTGTGGATTCCTATACGAAGCTTTTGTAAATGTGTTTCCGGGTATTCCTTTATCATTTCGTCTAACAGGCGGAGCTCCTCTAATTCGATGAATTTTTCTAGAAGACTTTTTTCTTGAATATCATTCAAAAAAGTTTCAGATTGCTTAGTATTCCACCAATTAGTAACCCAAGATTCTAGACTTTTTTGAAATGATAGAGAGATCCACCAGGGTAAAAATACTATAGATGCAAGATATAGAAAAGGAATAAATGCTTTCTTTTTTTCCATTTTTTTTTTTCATCTATAAATTGTTAACGAACCCGTCGCGTTCGTCGACTTTATGCAATCTAATATTTTTATCAAACATGAGTTCTATTACAAAGTATCGAATCCACAAATCTATTCTCTGCTTTTTTTTGTGATTTAGTCCTTGAACCTTGAAAGAATACAAAAATAGAAAAAGAATCCACTTCGAATGAAGAAAAATAAAAAAAAAATCGTGTTTATAAATATTTGATATTTTGGTAGAAAAATGAGTTCTCTCGTCTTGAAATCCAAAAAATATTCATTTCATTAATGGAAAATTGAAGTGGCTCTGCCGCGTATTCAGCGAAGGGAAGGAATTGCTTAGAATTTGACCAATTGCAATATCGGCAAAAATTTCACGAGTTACCCATAGCACAAAAAAAAGAATTGAGGGTCTGAATGTGATGATCAAAAATGGGTAGCAAAACAAGACAGAATTTGGATAATGAAATTCTCGTTCTAATTATAAGAAATCCAATTGTTTGATCATTAAAGAGAACAAAAGAAAGGATAAAAAGAAAGATTGCTAAACATAATGTAATATATTTACTTTACATGATTTTTTTGTATTGTATCTAACCTATCAATTCCAAATACTGTGGGCCTAAAATAATTTATTTATTTCGATTTGATATATGGGATAAATCCATTACATTATTTCGATTTTGTACTTTTTTTTTGTTACTGAATTGAAATTGAGTTGAGTCGATTTCCATACAAATAAAACACCCCTTTTTGTATTTGTTTTGTAGACAAATTTTTTTGTAGACAAAAAAAGTTTCCCTTTTTGGTTGTTCTGTATACGTCTGCTTTGACCCGAATGGGCGTTCGGATGAAATTTCCGTTAAGGCATACCGTAGAAAATAGAGGATTGTATAGTTTTTATTTTACTCCGAGCTAAGCATTTCAGTTCATTTCAAAATACTTCAATTGGTACACGCAAGAAATAGGCCAATTCAGCCGCTTTTTGTTCAATTTCCCGTGGAGTCAAATTCTCATCAGTACGAGTCAAGGGAATGGCCCCCTGGCCTCTGATTTCCAGATAAAGGACACGGCGAGTAAAAATACCCTCTTTAAGTTCTATTCTAATAGACTGAATATCTTTTATAAGAAATCGGAGGAAGATACGACGATTTTTTCCAGGAAATCCCCAACGAAAAATACATACTATTCCTTCTTTTCTATCGAATCGATCATAACCACTACCTACATTCCACAAAATTGTGCACCACAAATAGGAGCTAATAAAGAGGCCTGCGATCCCATAGAAAGACATCACGATGCCTTGTGGAAAAAAAAGGATTTGCTGGGGGGGAAATAAAGATATCAAATTTCTACCAAGATAGCTGGAAATTCCAACCAATAAGAATCCTAATGAACCTAAAAAAAGGATAAATGCCCAGCAGAAATTACTTATTTTTCGAGATCCCGTTATAAGTTCTATCCATATACGTTCTGATCGCCAATTCATACTAGATCTAGTTGCATTTAATTTGAATTGAAAGAATATCCCATAAAGAATTTGCCTTTCCTTACTCTTTGTGTTTCCCATGTAACTCTCATCAACTAGTACGATTCTGATGTGAATCTTTACTTGAAACTTTAATTTAAATAAAGGTAATTTATCAAAATGAAATTAGTTCAATCAAAAATAATAACATCTCCCCCTAATGTCATGTTTTCACATGCATAAGGGCTTTTTCTTTTATGTTCGGAAGAAATATAGATATCTGTGTTATGATTCAAGTCTAAGTCCTAAGCTAAGTCTTAAAAAAGGAGATTTGGCCCACAGGATCTAAACTATCTTGTTTTTTTGAACATGAAGAAATAAAGAAACCATTGCAATTGCCGGAAATACTAGGCCTACTAAAGGCACAAAAAAAGAGGGAAGAAATTTGAAAAATGACAAATTGAAAATTGGCATAGAATGGGTACCTCGATTTACTATATTGTACCTGTTTGTTATATTTTTTTGTTATTTAGGTTATTAGTTATTATATAAATTAATTAATTCGAATTCTAATTAATTTATTTTATAGAAGTGAGTTGAGTATAGTATATAATAAGTGCAAGGAATCTAGAACTAAAAAAGGAAATTCGCTTTCTACATATAATATATGATAATCGACTTTACTTTATTATTCTTCATCTTTTCTTCTTTCTTCTACTAAAAAAAAATAAAAAAAAAAATAGAAAGAATAAGGTTTCTTATCGATTTAATTTCCAAAAGATTCGTTAGAATCTGATCCAAGAGAAGAAGTCTTTTTAATAAGGAATAAGGGAATTCCCGGAAAATCTCGAAAGATACAAAAAGCTATTTTTGAATTATAATTCTATACCTATACATATGTAAGAAAGGAATTTGTTTTATTTGACTAATTTCACAGAAGGAAAAGGAAGAAGTCATTCTTTTATTTTGTTGATAGAGTTTTCCTGATTAGGAATCGGAAATGAAATATAATGAATATCTATAATTATTCACATTTTTGATTCTTTCTATTCTACAATTTAAGGTGTCACCAACCAAAAAACCCATTCTTCTGTTTTTTTATTTTGATTCCGATAAACTAAACCCAAATTTATTTTGACACAAATAATTGACCTTAATACTCGACTTGATTCAAAGGAAAAAAAGCGTGCAGCTGAAATAACTCACTTAGAACACCTTTTAAAAGATTACGTGGTACGATTGGATCGAGTAAACCCTTATGGAATAAATATTCGGCTGCTTGTGAACCTTCAGGTACTGTCTTATTTAATGTTTGTTCAATTACTCTTTTACCCGCAAATGCAATGTAGGCGTTGGGTTCGGCAATAATGATATCCCCCAACATACCAAAACTGGCTGTCACCCCACCAGTAGTAGGAGATGTAAGGATTGATACATAGAATAACTTTTTATTTGATTGATAATCATATAAAACAGACGAGATTTTAGCCATTTGCATTAAACTCAAACTTCCTTCTTGCATGCGTGCCCCTCCGGAAGCACATACTATAATAAGGGGTAGGAATTTTTTGGTAGCATACTCAATCAACCGAGTGATTTTTTCCCCTACTACAGATCCCATACTACCTCCCATAAACTGAAAATCCATAACCCCAATTGCTACAGGAATACCGTTTAGTTGACCTATACCTGTTTGAACAGCTTCAGTTAACCCTGTCTTTCTTTGATAAGAATCAATACGATCTTTATAAGGTTCCTCCTCCGAATGAAATTCAATGGGATCCATAGAAACCATGTCTTCGTCCATAGGATTCCAAGTACCCGGATCAATCGGAAGTTCGATTCTGTCTGAACTACTCATTTTCAAATGATATCCACATTGTTCACAAATATTCATTTTTGACTTAAGCAATTTCTTATAATTTAATCCATAACAATTTTCGCATTGAACCCACAAATGCCTATATTTTTGAGTTACATCAAGATTATTAGAACTTTCTTTTCTAGTTAAATTACTACTATTCGTAAGAGTTCTTATACTGAAACTTTCATTCCTATTTCCACTTTCACTCAAAATGTAACCAAAAATGTAACTGTCACTGGAATTGTCACTACCACTTAAGAAGGAACTCCCAATACGGATTTGAGACTGAAGATAACTGTCAATGCAATTATTAATGTGATTATTCCAACTATATTTAGTATCATATATGGAACGATCATTATAGGTATCGCCACTCTTAGATTGAGTATTCAGATAACTTGAATTCCAATAATTGGAAAAAGAAGTTTGTAGTTCACTCGGAAAAGAATGATCGTTGTCAATCTCAAAAATTTGATTTTCAATATCAAAATATATGGAATAATTGCCCCCCTTACTATCTTTAAGTAAAAAAGTATCATCAGAGATGAAATTCCGAATGTCTATGACACGAAATAAACGATCAACATTACTGTAACTAGAACTGTCACTATTTCTCAAACTATGAATGT